TAGGCCTCACTCACCGGTATCTGAGCAATTCTTCCTGTTGCTTTTACCGAGCTTCCTTCTTGTATCATCAACCCATCCCCCATTAATACAACACCAACATTATTGGATTCCAAATTCAGAGCAATGCCTATTGTTCCCTCGTCAAATTCGACTAATTCGCCCGCCATTACTTCATCAAGACCATGAATACGAGCAATGCCGTCGCCTACTTGAAGCACATTACCCGTATTTACAACCTTTACTTCTCTATTATATTGTTCAATCCGCTCACGGATAATATTACTTATTTCGTCAGCTCTAATGGTTACCATGAATATTTTGTAATTATTAGTTTGAATAAAAATAATACCTATAGCGTAAAGATTAATCTCTTATTTCTTTTATTGCCCCCAACATGTTAATATTTGCACTAATAGTACGTAAATGTAATTCGCCGTTCAAACAACTATTCATAGTTCCTAGAGCTACCCGTAAGGCTTGTTGAAAAACCCGTTGTCGGACTTGATTAATCACTCTTTGCTGTTCAAACTGAATAGTTTCATTTTTGTAATTTTCTAATTGTTCTAAAGTTTTATAACTTGAATTAATTAAATTCAACTTTTCTTTTTCTATCTCAGAGTATCCATTCGCTAAAAACTGATCTGCTTCCATTTGCACTTTCCGTAAGCGAGCCCGTACTTTTTCCAGCTGTTCAATGGCCCCCCCACGCAGTTCTTCTGAATTTCGAATAGTATTTAAGATCCTCTGTTTCCGATTATCTAATAAATCCCTTAATGAAAGTAGATTCTATTTACATACATGTTATAACTTCCATAACCCCTTCCCGAACCAAACATGAATCTTTCAATTCATTTGGCTCTCACGCTCAAGTACTTAGAAAAATTTCTTATATCTTTTTATATAATGTAATGAGCCTATCCCCTATTCCCCTATTTTTTGTTCATACGAAAAAAATATATAAACTAACGCCAAATAAAAATAGTTAGAGGACTCTTCTGACAAAAAATAGGTAATTGCCAACAAAGTTGTTTCTTTTGTTTCTAAAAATCCAAAAAAATTTTCTTACTTATACATAACACATAGGTCGTCGCTTCAGCATTGGATAAAAGCGGACGAAATGCCCTCTTTTACATTCAAATCATTTTATCAATAGGAGTGTTCTCTATCAATAAAATATTCATTTTGAACCCCATCTCTATATTAACATATTGGTAGAAAGAAGTACCACGCTGCATCTAGACTTCAAAAAGTTTGCTTTAACCATATTAGAGGTCCCGCGTTATTGGTTGATAGAGAATCAAGGTAGGTTTTACCAATGAATTAAATCACGAAATGCTATGTTTCTTCCATAAAACAAAAAATTGCTTAATTTATATTTTTTATATTTAGTCCGAAGTAATTCGCGCAATCGTGCACCTTTCTTTTCTTTCCTAGTTAGAACAAAACGGGTACAGCTGGTTGGATCCTGCCGATTCTTGAAATAAACAACTCGCACACACTCCCTTTCCAAAAAAAATCAATACACCAAGCACTACACTTAGATTTATTAGATTTGTTGATAAAATATCGGTATTAAACCCGAAACTCCCGGCGGATGGCCAGTAGCCCCAAGAAAGGCAAAAATCGGTTACATTTTTCATATCATCTCCTCGTATGAATAGACTAACTAGATCGACTAAACAATTGACTAGAGTTTTTTTTGTATCACTTCGCACCTCTTTTTTAGTTAGTCCTTTCTTGTTCCTATTGGAAAATTTTGAAATGTATTTTATTTATTATGTCAACTATCCCCCTGTTTCAAGGCTTAGTTTCTCTTGGAGTAGGATGTAGGAGCGGAAAGGATAAAAGAGAGGCGGGATACGGATACTAATTCCTCATCCGCAAATCCGACCTTCCCGTGGGTTATTTGATTTTGTCAACGACTACGCAATTCTAGAAATGAAATCTTGATATAATTTGAAAAATCAAATGACAAATCCAAGGCAATAAGTATAAATTTCTAATATTAAACAAAAGGATTCGCAAACAAAAGGGCTAATGCTACAACCAGCCCATAAATTGTTAAAGCTTCCATAAAAGCTAGACTAAGCAATAGAGTACCTCGTATTTTGCCCTCCGCCTCGGGCTGTCTCGCGATACCCTCTACAGCTTGACCCGCGGCAGTTCCTTGACCAACCCCCGGTCCAATAGAAGCAAGTCCTACAGCCAACCCAGCAGCAATAACAGAAGCAGCAGAAATTAGTGGATTCATGATAAGTTCCTCGTACCAAAAAAAGAAATAGTTAATGATACAACCACCCAACGAATTATGACTTAATTATTACGTCGTAGGATTCAGTTAGTAGAAGTAACTAAGAACCTCTAGTTGAAATAATAGTATTAGTGAATCATTAGAACGACTTCTATTTCTTGGTTCTGAACTGGTATTTGATATTTGAATTCTTACATCTTTTTTATAATTTCATCGGTTTTTTCATTCAATTCACAGTAACAAGGAAACGGAAAATAAAGGACTTCTATTGCTGAAAATGAGAGGAGTAGGTCAAAGGAATCTGTCTTTAATTCATATATACCCAGCAATATCTAATATCACATATACATGTCTTTCTTCCATAGCGTAAACCAACTGTTTATCTTCGATTCAATAGGATAGGATTTGAGAATCAATCCTCGAAATATCTACAAGAGTTAACTTTTTTTAGCTATTCAAATTCTATCTAACTACTTCCTATTATTCTTTTTTTTTTTTTTTACTAGTTTTATTTGTCCAATCCGTGAATAAGATCAACTAAAACGGGAATTCTTCGCTCTTTTCTCCTTTTTCGCATGTCCTACACATACACTCCAAGCATTATTTCCTTTATTCTATTATTTCAACCAATTGAAATAATAGAATAAAGGAAATAATAGGCTAAGAACTACTAAACTAATAAATGGGGTAGAAATAGAATATTCGTTGAGGGGGGGTATGCTAATAAGTGGACGGAAGATAACTTTAGGAAAAAGATCTTTTTCCCTTTTTTTCCAACGCTCTAATACCCTAAAGTTATCTATATCTAATAATGTAGTTGTATATTCCTTAAGCAAATTGTCGTAAGCCAAACGTCTATTGTTATTTATTGTTTTGAAAAAAAAAGACTATTTCAATGATGGCCCTCCATGGATTCACCTATATAAGCCGCAGCTAGGGTTGCAAAAATAAGAGCTTGAATACCACTTGTAAATAATCCAAGGAACATAACAGGTATAGGAACCACTAAAGGGACTAAAGAAACAAGAACAATAACGACCAATTCATCAGCTAAGATATTCCCGAAAAGTCGAAAACTAAGCGATAAAGGTTTTGTGAAATCTTCTAAGATGTTAATCGGTAAAAGGATTGGAGTTGGTTGAATATACTTCCCGAAATACCCTAATCCTTTTTTTGTAAGACCCGCATAGAAATATGCCACTGACGTGAGTAAAGCCAAAGCAACAGTAGTATTTATATCATTCGTGGGTGCAGCTAACTCTCCGTGAGGTAATTGGATGACTTTCCAAGGGAAAAGAGCTCCTGACCAATTAGAAACAAAAATAAATAGAAACATCGTTCCAATAAAAGGAACCCACGGACCATATTCTTCTCCGATTTGAGTTTTACTGACATCTCGAATAAATTCAAGAACATACTCGAAGAAATTTTGACTCCAATTCGGAATGGTTTGTGGGTTGCGAACAGCTAGAGTGGCGGAACCTAATAAGATAGCAATTACAACCCAAGAAGTCATAAGTACTTGTCCATGGACTTGGAAACTACCTATTTGCCAATAGAAATGTTGGCCTACTTCCACACCGGATACATCGTACAAGCCTTTTAGTGTTAGTGCGTTTCCTAGAACATTCATATTACCCTCTAAAAAAATTCACTTTTGATTCAACCATCTCTTTGCCTACTTGAATCATATATATATATTTTGAATACCAACTAAGATTACTATTCTAAGATTACTATTTTGAATACTAACTAATCACAAAATCTCCCGGCTATTCGGATTTCTTTTTTTATTCAGAAATAGTAATTGACTCAAAAAGATATGGGATTTGCGAAGTAAGTTATTTATCGTATTATTAATCAAGGATTTCTTATATAGCTAAGATGCCCTTCACAAATAGCGACTACTAATTTGTTAAGAATTAATCGGATTGAAGATATAGCATCATCATTCGCTGGAATTGAGATATCTGCTAGATTGGGGTCACAATTTGTATCAATTAAACAAATTGTTGGAATTCCCAAAGCGATACATTCTTGTAGGGCTGTATATTCTTCGTGCTGATCGACGATGATTACAATATCGGGTAAACCTGTCATATATTTAATCCCACCCAGATATGTTTGCAAACGAGATAATTGTCTTTTGAACACGGCTGCATCTCTTTTTGTAAGATGGCAGAGTCTCCCTGTTTTTTGTTCCATTCTCAAGTCCCTGAACTTTTGAAGTCTCGTTTCTGTAGTAGACCAATTCGTTAACATACCGCCGAGCCATTTTTTATTAACATAATGACACCGGGCCCGTATTGCAGCCCATGCTACTGAATCAGCTGCTTTTTTTTTGGTACCGACAATTAAAAATTGTTTTCCTCTACTTGCTGCCTCAAAAACCAAATCACAAGCTTCTGATAAAAAACGAGCAGTTCGAGTTAGATTTGTAATATGAATACCCTTACGCTTTGCAGAGATATAAGGTCCCATTTTAGGATTCCACTTCCTAGTACCATGACCAAAATGAACCCCCGCCCCCATCATCTGTTCTAAATTGATGTTCCAATATCTTCTTGTCATTACTACCCCCCCCTTTTTTTTAAGAGACGGGGAACCCTGAACTGAAATAAAAGATTGTTCCCATGGAACCTTCTGATCTACCCTATAATTGGACGTAGAGCCATGACCCAAGCTATTCTATGCTATGCGTTTCTAAACATTTCTCTTTTTATTATTAAATCAAATGAATGCAACAAATCAAAGAAAATAGTGAAAGGAATGAATCCCTTCTTGGCAACCATAAAATCTGATAAATGGTTGTTCGGGTGTATCGTGGAAATTCTTTGATTATCTCCCTTCAAACTTCAAAGAATTTTCTGTGGTAAAACAAGATATTTCTCATTTCTCCATCAAATTGATTCTTTTTTCTTGTTTCAAAAGGAATCTTGTTGTATTGTTTTGAAGGGTGCACGAATCCTTTGAATCCGGTCCCGCCGGGTATCATCCCCCCCAAAACAACGTTCTCTTTCAAACCTTTCAACCAATCGATACGCCCCCGTAGAGCTGCTTTTGCTAAAACTCGAGCAGTTTCTTGAAAACTCGCTTCCGATATGAAGCTTTGAGTATTGAGAGATGCTCTTGTTATTCCCAACAAGATTGCTCGGTAACAAATCGTTTCTTCCAAAGCGCGTCCCATTCGTTCGGCTCGCAACAATCCAATTAGTTCTCCGGGTGAAAAAACGTTAGACATTCCATCTTCTGAAACCAAAACTTTTGATGTTATTTGACGTACAATAATCTCTACATGCCTATTATGAATCTGCACCCCCTGGGATCGATAAACCTTTTGGATTTTATTAACCAAAGAAATACGACTTTGCACTATAGTTAGCTCAGCACCAACCAAGAATCCCCAAGGAATTCCAAGAACTCTTGTTATACATTCGTTCCAACCTTCAATCCTCTTTTCGAGATTTATTGATATTGAATCAATTGAACGCACTTCTAACACCTGTTCCACTTTTGGAAGACCCTGCGTTATATCACCCGATCTCGATTTTTCATATATAAATGTAACTAAGGTGTCTCCTTCGTAAAAAATTTCCCCATAATGGCCATGAACAGTTGCTCCTGGGGTAGCCAAATAAGTTTTAGCTGATCGTATTACTACAGAATCACCTTGAACTAATATAGCTTGACCGGGTTTGGGGTGCGGTCTGTTTTTGTCTATACACACATTTTGACAAATAAACTGTCCAAGACTTATTATTGGAGAGGTCTCTTCACAACAACGGTGGCGGATAAAATACCAACTCAAACGGAATGGGTTGAAGATAATGTTAATGTTACTGCCTGAATCAGTAGTATAAATTCGACCACTTTCATCCATTGAATAATATTTAATTGCTTGAAAAGTCTGTTTTAAATTGTCGAGTTGCAAATAGTTTGTTAACAAGAGCTGATTATGAGTTTTTAAGTGGTAAAATAAATAAAAACGATCAATTGAAGGAGATGAGCCTAAAGGTCCCAATGACTCCTGAATTTCAATTAGTAAAACCTTTTGAATAGATTCTTTTATTACATTGTGATAGTTTACGCGTTTGAATGGGCCCATTCGAGAACACTTGGATGATAACAAAATTACCAATGATTGGAATTGCTTATTTCTATTCAACAACGTATGAATAGTTCCTTGGTTTGGTGGATTAAGAAATTGTTGAATCCTTGCCTTGGAATAAACGGAAGAAAATGGATTGCTATGGGTGCAATCTGCTCCATTATCCGAGAGCAATCCTGAAACCGAGGAATCATTTCTTTTTCCGATATATGAAATAGTAGATTTTGCAAAATTGATTCTTAAGAAATGCCGAATAAAATCGTTTGTTCTTAGTTCAACAAAAGAAGCACGGGCTTCCTCGTTATAAGAGCTTTTGTTATCTTGTTCCCAATCTAACACTAAACAAGTCCGAACTAATTGAATACTTGTATCCGAAATCCCGCTAATTGGGTTTGGGTTGTCCTTTCTAGAAAGGATATAATTGACAACTTGAAGTTGTACATTATCACTTTCCTGCAAAATATCATGAGGGAAAATTGCTACGAAATTAAGGCCATCCATTATGTCATATGTGACGCCAGGTCGAACTAAAACAAAATACTTTTTTTTGCTAGGTGTAATCCGTTGGACATAGATCCAATTTGTCAATTTTTTGGATTCCTTAAAATTTCCCTTTCCCCTTCCTGGTGGGATCAAAACGCCGCTATACCGGGATATTTTATCCGTATCCACAGGAAAATGGATATCTCCAGAAAATATTTTAAGTTCAATTCTGTTTTTTTTTCTCTCCACCCGTACCAACCCGCCTACCCGGCTTCTTATATTTAAGGTGATTTGTGTATCTACTCCAACGATACTATTGTTACGTACCATTAGGAAAGAAGATCCGGATAAGATATGCACTTCCTCGGGAATAAAAAAAAATCGATCCACTTTCATTTGGATTTGGTATTTTGGCATAAATTCCTTGACTCCTCGATATGCAATCAAATCTTCATTTTTAAAGATTGAATGCATTTCGATATTCCTATATCCATATTTAGTAATCCCCGAACGCTTTCTTCTATATCTGGGATCATCGAAATAAGAAAGAATACTCTTTCTATAGAAAATAACATTTAGTAGGGGGATTTCAAGCGAGATACTCGGAGGGGGCGTTAGTCTGTTCTGGCCTCCTTGAATTGATTGGAGTAAAATGAGAAATCCATTTTTACGCCTCTTTGACAATAAATCAGAATTCTCGTGGAGAATGGCCGGATATATTAGATTACAATAAAAATCCGAACAAAATAGGTGGTGTCTCGGCCGGTATTTAGTTATAGAGAGGTTAGAAGTATACCTTCGCTTGACAGAAAAAGAATGCATGTTCAGTTGATCTTGATCCTTATGAAGCGAGAGGGAGACTGGACTGGATCTGTACTGACCTCCTAATAATATCCATAAATGACTTGTTTTTGGTAATAGATGCACATTCCCATATGTAAATTCGGATGTATGATACACGTCGGTACTCCAGTGCATTTCTCCGTCTGAATCAGAATAACTATGTTTTCGAACCTTCTCCTTAAAATTAAGAGTAGGTGTTCCTGCGCGAATCTCAGCAATCACTTGTTCGGATTCTACATATTGATCATTTTGAACTAAAAGAAAACTTTTTCGCGGAATATTGACATTGTGAATAAGATCTTCACTCTCAATGATTACATACAAGTCTATAGAACATAGAAAGGCAGGATGTCCATGGCGGGTGCGTGTCGGATGAACCAAATCCTCATTGAATTTTATTTTTCCATTAGAAGGTGCTCTTACCTGTTCTGCAGTACCCCCCGCGAATACTCCGCCGGTATGAAAAGTTCTTAATGTTAATTGGGTGCCTGGTTCTCCAATTGATTGACCCGCAATAATACCTACAGCTTCCCCCAATTCAACCAGGTCGCCATGAGTAGGACTCCGCCCATAGCATAATCGACAAATCCAAGATGTACTCCTACAGGTAAAGGGAGTTCGAATAGATATTGGTTGTGCTCGAAAGGTTATGAATCGATTTACAAGCCCAATCCCAATATCTTGATTTCTAGTAGCAATACACCGCGAGCCCATATATACATCATCTGCTAATACACAACCAATTAATGATTGAATAAGAATCTTTTCTGGCATCATCCCATTCCCAGGACTCACAGAAATACCGCGGCTGGTGCCACAATCTGTTCGTCGTACAACAATGTGTTGTACTACTTCAACAAGTCTGCGTGTAAGATATCCAGCATCCGATGTTCGTACAGCGGTATCCACAACGCCTTTACGAGCTCCGTAGCAAGAAATGATATATTCTGTTAAAGAAAGCCCTTCTCGTAAATTGCTTTGAATGGGTAAATCAATCATTTGTCCTTGAGGATCCGACATTAACCCTCTCATACCTACTAATTGATGTACCTGAGATGCATTTCCTCTAGCCCCCGAAAAAGACATAATATGGACTGGATTACAAGGGTCGGTCATACTAAAGTTTGGATTCATTTCTTGTCGCAAATATTCACTTGTAGCATACCATATTTCGATGGATTGTCGTAATTTTTCTACTGCGTGTACATTCCCGTAATGGTAGTGTTTTTCCAAAATCAAACTTTGTTGTTCAGCATCTTGAACTAGCCATCTCTTTGAGGGTGTTGTTAAAAGATCATCAATTCCTAATGAAATGGATGTAGCGGTAGCTTGTTGGAAACCCAGCGTTTTAACTTGATCGAGTATGTGGGATGTATATCCCATTCCGAAGTGATCTATTAATCTACTAATAAGCCGTTTCATGGCAGTTCCGTCTATCGATTTAGTGTGAAAGACCAGATTGGCCTGTTTTATCATAAGTACCTCCATATTATGCTGAATAGGATTCGACAATAGGTTTGGGTCAGTGATTGGGAAACTCCCCCTTCTCGATCTTGATTCGCATATAATTTTGGAACTCTAATCCTAACTGAACCAGAGAGGCCTGAATTCGCACTGTTTACCTTTCTTAGTTAGGTAGTACCGTAGGAACAGGCATGAGAAAACCCCTGTATGGCTTCGTCAATTTCTCGATAAAGAGAAATATGACCAAGAGTAGTTCGAGTGTATAGAAAAAGAATCTTTTTTTTTATACTTTTTACTATTAGATAGTGTTCATAAATTTCATAATAAATGCCTAAAGATTCATAGTGAACTTCGATGGGAGTTTCTCTTGAAGCAATAACGCGTTGATCTAGTTGCCACCGGAGCCACAAAGGACTATCTAAATTGATTCGTTTCTTCCGATAAGCTCCAATTGCATCATAGGAATTAGAAAAAAAGGGTTCTTTCATATACTCATAGCTATTGTTGTCACTTCTCTTAGTTTGATATTTTATGTGATTGCCTGGACTATATCTATTTATACAAATACCTCGACGATTCTCGCTCGTTAATACATAGAGTCCCATAAGCATATCTTGGGTTGGTATGGAAATGGGATCCCCAATAGCGGGAGACAAAAGATTCATATGAGAAAACATAAGTAAACGGGCTTCCGCTTGGGCCTCCAAAGATAACGGGACATGAACAGCCATTTGGTCCCCATCAAAATCTGCATTGAATCCCTTACAAACTAACGGATGTAAGCAAATAGCACGCCCCTCCACTAAAACAGGCTGAAATGCCTGTATCCCTAATCTATGCAGAGTAGGTGC